AAATGGCGTCCCTCTTCTTGTACCTCGGAAGCCACAAGTACCGGCAGAGGACCAAGAAACCACTCGCCCCCGTACATCTGTAACAGTCACAATGGTATTATTGAAACTTGCTTGAATATGAATAACCCCCTTTGGTATTTTACGTGTACTCTTACGTGAACCAATACGTCCACGTGAACCCTTTTTCGGTATAGCTTTTGCCATATTTTATCATCTCATAAATTTGAGTCAGAGATATATGGATATATCCATTTCATGTCAAAACAGATTCCCTATTTGTATATCAGGTCTTTAATGAGTCTTATTATCCTTGTCTTTGTTTATGTCTTGGGTTCGAACAAATTACTATAATTCGTCCCCTACGACGTATTAGTCGACACTTTTCGCAAATTTTACGAACGGAAGCTCTTATTTTCATATTTGCAACTCCTTACTTTAATTTTGAATCTACTTTTTGGAAGAAAATAAGTTTCTTGAAATTTTCAATTTTTAATGGTATTCCTACGAAATAAATAGGGAAAGACCTAATCTTTCGAATCTTTGTTGCGGAGTCGATAAATTATACGACCTCTGGTTGAATCATACCGACTTACTTCAATTTTGACTCTATCACCTGGCAGTATCCGTATAAAACTACGTCGGATCTTTCCTGAAACATAACCTAGAATCATATCTTCATTATCTAAACGAACCCGGAACATACCGTTGGGAAGCGATTCAGTAATTAAACCTTCATGAATCCATTTTTGTTCTTTCATTCCAGGCAAAACCCCCTTGAAGTATTAACTAGTGGAGGAAGAACCCTATTAGACAACCCAGCACTTCTCTTTTCTTTTTCACAAATAAGAAGTTTCATATTCAATTCGGATATTAGAAAGATTACCATATATAACACAAAATTTCTCCGCCTATTCTTTCTAGTCGAGCCTCTCGGTCTGTCATTATACCCCGAGATGTAGAAAGAATTACAACACCCATCCCACCTAAAATTCTCGGAATTCTTTGATAGTTAGAATAGATTCGTAGACCCGGCCGACTGATCCGTTTTAAATTTAAAAGATTTCTATAAGTGCTTTTCCTATTCCTTCTATGTCGTAGGGTTAAAACCAAAAAATATTTGTTGTTTTCTCGATGTTTTCTAACGTTTTCTATAAAACCCTCTCGTAAAAGTATTTTTACAATACTTTCGCTGATATTAGTAGATGCTACTCGAACCACGCTTTTTCTATACATATCGGCATTTCGTATAGAGGTTATTATGTCAGCAATAGTATCACTACCCATGATTAATTAAAATTATTGGTGCCTCCAAATTTGGATATAATCAACATGTTTTTCTTTTTTTTTTTACTTATTTGTTTATGAAGATTAATTTTGAAAGGTATATACGTGAGACAAAATCTACTAAACGAATCTTAATCTATTTCTTTTAAATACCCTACTATAACCATATCGTGGTCTCATTTTATAATACCTCGGGAGCTAATGAAACTATTTTAGTAAAATTGAACTGTCTCAATTCTCGGGCAATCGCACCAAAAACTCGAGTTCCCTTTGGATTTCCTTCTTGATCAATCACAACTGCAGCATTGTCATCATATCGTATTATCATACCGTTGTCACGTTTAAGTTCTTTACAAGTACGTACAATTACAGCTCTGACCACTTCTGATCTTTGTAGAGGCATGTTTGGAACTGCGTCTTTGATCACAGCAACAATAACGTCACCAATATTAGCATATCGGCGATTGCTAGCTCCTATGATTCGAATACACATCAATTCTCGAGCCCCGCTGTTATCTGCTACATTCAAATGGGTCTGAGGTTGAATCATATCATTTTTTTTTTTTATCTGTTTTTACAATACAAGGGTCAAAGAAAAAAAGAAATATTATTTGTCCAAAAAAAGAAACCTGTATCTGCTATTTTTAATTAAGAAGGCCTATTTCTTTTTTAGCCCGAAATGATAAATTGAGCTCGTATAGGCATTTTGGACGCTGCTATTGAAATAGCCCTTCGGGCTATATTTTCTGTTACTCCACCCATTTCATAAAGAATTCGACCAGGCTTAACAACAGCTACCCAATATTCGGGAGAGCCTTTACCTGAACCCATACGTGTTTCTGCGGGTCTTACTGTAACTGGTTTATCTGGAAATATACGAACCCATATTTTTCCACCGCGACGTGCATTTCGTGTCATTGCTCGTCGACCTGCTTCTATTTGCCTAGATGTGATCCAAGCGGGTTCGAGTGCCTGAAGAGCATATTTACCAAAACAAATAGTATTACCTCGATAAGATATTCCCTTCATTCTTCCTCTATGTTGTTTACGGAATCTGGTTCTTTTGGGGTTATAGTTGATGGTTTGTTTTGAATTCCATCTCTACTACAGAACTGGACGTGAGAGTTTCTTCTCATCCAGCTCCTCGCGAATAAAAAATAAATTCAAAGTAAAGATTTAGAATTCAATTCAGATATAATATAATTTGAATTAAGATATATATGTATTTAATAAGTAATCTGCTGACTCATGGATTTCATTTAATGTAGATCAAATCCATTATTAATTTGTATATCTTGTTTGTATAGTATAGATAATAGATAATAGATAACTAAATATATTAAATAACTTTTTTTTCTTATATTTATCTTCTATTTTAGATTTAGAATGTTAAAAAGAATGTTAAAAGGAATCTTTCTTTTGTTTTACTCTTTATCGTATTGGATTGACCCTAATTTAGCAATCCAAGAAAATCGAGTTTTCGCGGGCGAATATTTACTCTTTCAATTTCTATTTCAGTTCTATCATTAGTTCATAACTTTTCCGAATAGATGAATTGGTTTCTGGTCGGTTCCGCCATCCCGATCAATGAATCGTTCGAATTCATTTTCACTAGAATCTTTTGAATTCACAGGTTCCATCGTTCCCATCCCTTCTTACTTAATGGTTAGGTCTGAATTCTACAATGGAGCTATTAGTTCTTGAGTCAATATTCTTAGTCTTTATTGGCTCGAAGCTCTTTATTTTTTGTTCGATGAGGAGATCCTTTTAATGATGAATCCTTATTGATGCTTTATTACACAGATTTTTTATGAGATGACTCATAGACCTTACATATTGGAATTTTATATCATCAATATTCTTTTTCTTTCTTTCTTTCATCCTTCCATTTATCCATACCCTTTACTTTTTTATTTCTATTGAATTGACAACTTAGAATCAGATTTTTTAATGAAAAAGTATTTCAGTTGCTACAACAATATGAACAATATATCATATCTTGACTGGTTCTTTGGATCCAGATAATACGAAGGGATGAGTTGGTTATTACTTCTATAGTTATTTGTTTATACTATGGGGCTGCTTACTAACCCTCAAAAAACCAACGAGTCACACACTAAGCATAGCAATTTTATCAAAATATTAATTGAATTTTTATTAAACCCTATAGAATTAGAATTGTTTGTTCATTTTTTTATTGAAGAGAAAATAAAAATAAGAAATGAATTTCTCTTTTTGTTCCATCGCCGGATAGAATGCAAAGGGAAATAAGGGTTTATTTTATTATTCCCCGTCTATAAATATCCAAATTTTGATACCTAATACCCCATAGATTGTTCGAACTGTATAGGAACAATAATCAATTTTAGCTCGAATGGTTTGTAGTGGAACCCTACCTTCTCTGATCCATTCAACACGCGCAATTTCTTTTCCGTCGATACGTCCTGCAATTTGCACTTGAATTCCTCTTGTATCTGCTTGTTCAGTTAATTCTATAGCCTTTTTCATTGCTTTGCGAAAAGAAACTCTATTTTTTAATTGGCCGGCTATAAATTCTGCAAGAATATTAGGGTTTCCGTAAGGCTTTTCGATTCGTGTGATAGCAATGTTAAGTTTTCTATTTACAGAATGAAATTCTTTTTGTAAATTCATCTGTAATTCTTCGATTCCTCGGGGTCGACTTTCAATTAATATTTTTGGAAATCCCATATAGATTATGATTTGGATCAGGTCGATTCTTTTTTGAATCTCTATACGCGCAATTCCCTCAACGCCAGAGGATGTTTTCATATTTTTTTGTACATAATTCTTGATATAATTTCTGATTTTTTGATCTTCTTGCAGACCCTCAGAATAATTTTTTGGTTGTGCGAACCAAAGGGAATGATGACCTTGGGTTGTACCAAGTCTGAAACCAATTGGATTTATTTTTTGTCCCATGTTCCCCCATTACTATTACTATACATATCATAATACGACATAGTTGTATCTTTTTTTTTCCATTTTGCTTTTTGTGACCACGTAATAGAGTCCGTATCTAATCCACCTAAGGATATATCTTTCATTACAATAGTTATATGGCAGGTAGGTTTGTGTATGGCAAAACTACGCCCTCGAGCTCGAGGTTTTAATCTCTTCACGATAGTACCTTCATTTACTTCGGCTTTACTAATGACTAAATTTGCTTCATTCGAACCCATATTGAAACTAGCATTTGCTGCTGCAGAATAAACTAATTTGAAAATGGGATAACATGCTCGATAAGGCATGAGTTCTAATATCATAAGTGTTTCCTCGTAGGAACGCCCACGAATTTGATCAATTACTCTTCGCGCTTTGTGAGCAGACATAGATATATGTTGACCTAAAGCGTATACTTCTGTTTTCATAAAGTTCGCCTCCTACTAATCAATTTCTACTAATCAATGAATATATTATTTTATTATAATTATTTTATTATAATAATAATAATATAATAATAATAATATATAAAAAAATTTAACGACGAGACCTATTATCGCTTTTTGCATGTCCTCGGAAATTTAAAGTAGGTGCGAATTCTCCCAATTTGTGTCCTACCATACGATCCGTTATATAAATAGGTAAATGTTCCTTTCCATTATGGATTGCAATAGTATGTCCAACCATTATGGGTATAATGGTAGATGCCCGAGACCAGGTTATTATTATTTCTTTTTCTTCTTTTGTGTTAAGCT